TAAATATATTATAATAAAACTTATATTAGAAATGTTAAAAATAAGATTTAAACGTGGTGGTCGTAAAAAACAACCTTTTTATAGAATTGTAGTAATGGACGTTAGAACAAAAAGAGATGGAAAAGTATTAGAAGAATTGGGGTTTTATAATCCAATGGATAAAACTTTTCATATTAATCGTGAGCGAACAATTCTTAGATTAGCTAATGGTGTTCAACCTACAGAAGTTGTCAAAAATTTATTAAGAAAGTCTTCTGGATTTTAAAATAAAATAAAATATAGGTAATTTATTGATGTTAAATAAGAGTGTCTATGTATTTAAGATTATTTGGAGCAAAAATTATTTAGGGTTAGCTGTGGATAAAAGGCTCCAAAATAATCGTACATTACCCATTACTACATTTTTTTTTTGGCCTAGGGAGAATGGGTGGCAATTATTAAAAGAAGAATTATCTTATAAGCCTTGGATGTCAAAAGATGATTCGATTGATATATTAAATGCTTATACTGAAATTATAAATTATTGGTTATTAAATGTTAACGAAGTCGAGAGTATAACAAAGTTAATAAGAGATAGCTCAAAATTGAAGTTTGAACTTTTGGCTAAATTTTAATTTTATTCATAAAAATGGTCTATAGGATTTAATAAAATTTTTATTAAATCCTATAGACCATTTTTATGAATAAAAATTTCCATGCTTAAATTTTATATCAGGTTTTAGTAAATGATAAATAAAAATAGAAAAACCCTACAAATTCTTTTTTTAATTAAAGATTTGGATCCCATTTTTTTCGAATTTTTAACAGATACCATAGAATACCCTAATAAAAAACTTACATTTACTAAGGATAAAAGCCTTAAAGATTCTGATATAAACATTATATTATTTTTTATTTATTGCAATATATTTTCGACCAAACAATTAAATGTACAACTACAAAATAAAACAACTTTTTACAAAGCAAAAAATAATTTATTGTACGTCATAAATAAAGGTAAAGAAAAAATAATCGCAAAGGCTTTAAATAAAAACTTAGAACAGCAGCTTCAAAAAAGCTTTTTTTTAAGTATTAGTCAAACAAAGGACAATGAGATTATTTCTTCACAAATTTTAACTTCTATTAAAACAGTAAAAGGTTTTAATTTAGTTTAATTGAAATAAAAAAGAACTGGGGTAGGAGGATTCGAACCTACGAATGGCGGAGTCAAAGTCCACTGCCTTACCACTTGGCTATACCCCAAAAAGGATCCATAAATCTAATCTATAATATTCTCTGAGCTAGGAGGGATTCGAACCCCCGACACCGTGGTTCGTAGCCACGCGCTCTAGTCCACTGAGCTACAAGCCCTATATGAATATAATACATTACTTTACTATTTCATAATATAAGAAACAATTTTTAATCACACTATTTATAATTCTTTTAAGTTTATTAGTAAATTGATTTAAATTTAAAAACATCAATATAATTAAAATGGTACGTTATAGAGGTCCGCGTTTGAAAATCATTAAAAGATTTGGTGATTTACCAGGTTTAACGAGAAAAGTAGTACTAAAAAAGCAGAGTGCACAAGGAAAAGAGACAACTGAACAAAAAACACCAAAAGCATCAGCTTATAAAATTAGATTGAATGAAAAACAAAAATTACGTTATAACTATGGGATAACTGAATCGCAATTATTACGATATGTTAAGGAAGCAAGAAGAAGAAAGGGTCTAACAGGCTTTTTATTAATGCAACTTTTAGAAATGAGATTAGATAATATTATTTTTCGTTTGGGATTAGCACCAACAATTCCTGCTGCAAGACAAATTGTTAATCATGGACATGTACTAATAAATAAAAAAAGAGTTAATATACCTAGTTTTCAATGTCGACCAAATGATTCTATTAGTTTTTCTGCAAAACCTAAAACAATGGCGCTACTTAAATCTAATTTAAATCAAGGAGAAAATGCAACTTCAAATGATAATATTTTAAATAGTCATTTAGAATTCGATCAAAAATTATTAATAGGTAAAATTCTAAATTTAGTAAAACGTAAAGACCTTAGATTTAAAATCAATGACATGCTGGTTATTGAATATTACTCAAGACTTGCTTAGAAATAAATATTTAACTTTTAATTTTAAAGAGAGGTATATCCTCTCTCTTTTTTCTTCTATGATTTTTACTAGCCCTAGTTTAGTTTTTTTGCTTCTTCTTCTTTATCTATAACTAAACCTTCTATTGTTGTCGAAAGTTTTCTGGATAAAGCCATTTCACTATTTGATTTTGAAGGTTCAACCATAGGGTAACAATTTTCATCCTCTAGGACATTACATTCAAGTAGAACAGGTTCAGGCCCCTCCAAAGTATCACGTAATGTGGGCCATATTTCTGATTGGCGTTCAGTATACATACTTTTAATACCATAAGCATTTGCAAGAACATCAAATTTTGGTGCTCCTTCTACCATATTAGAATGAGAGTATCGACTTTCATAAAATGTCTCTTGCCATTGGCGTACCATTCCTTGCCAATGATTATTAATAATAATAATTTTAATCCTTAATTTATATTTAGAAATTGTTCCTAATTCTTGTAAATTCATTTGAAAACTAGAGTCACCGGTAATACAAATAATATCTTCTTTTGGGTAGGCTACAGCTGCGCCAATGGCAGCAGGTAAACCAAATCCCATCGTACCTAAACCCGCGCTAGAAAGCCATTTACGTCGTTTGCATTTTGTATATTGTGCAGCCCACATTTGATGTTGTCCAACATCTGTAGTAATTATTGCATAAGGTCTAATATCTGTTAATGTTTTAATAACAGTTTGGGGCAATAAGACATCATCAACCGTTTTAGGCAATAATGAATAATCTCCAGGAATTGGTAGTAATGGAAATTCCTGCTTCCATTCTATAGTTTTTTTATACCATTTTTTAAATTCTTTGCGAAGAGGTTTCTTCAGCCATCTATGTTCTGGGCGATCCATCAATAGTAGAAACCTTGTTAAGATTTTTTTAATATCACCCACAATACCAATACCAACATTTTTATTTTTACCAATTTCTGCTTCATCAACATCAATATGGATAATAAAAGCTTTGCAAGCAAAATCTTGTAATTTTCCAGTAACTCTATCATCGAATCTAGCACCAACTGCAATTAATAGATCGCAATTTGCTACCGAAAAATTCGCATATACAGTACCGTGCATACCTAGCATACCTAAAGATAATCTATTATTTTCATTGAACGCTCCTTTTCCTGTTAAGGTTGTTGTTACAGGGATTTGGTAGCGATAAGCAAACCGAGCTAATTGACGGCCTGCTTGGGAGCTTACTACTCCACCACCAATGTATAATAAGGGTCTTGAAGATTCTGAAAGCCTTTGTAAGGCCATTCTTATTTTGTCAGTTTGATTTTTAAATTTATATCTCCAGCCTAAGACTTTATGTACAGTTGTTGCATAGCATGGGATAAACCTTTTTATTTTTTCTAAACCCACATTTTTTGGTATATCAATTAAAACTGGACCAGGTCTTCCATTTTGAGATACATATATTGCTTCTGCAAGAATTTGAGACATAAATCTAGATTCCAAAACAACATAAGAATGCTTAACTAAAGATAAGGTTATTCCATAGATATCAATTTCCTGAAAAGCATCAGTTCCAAGGAATTGAGTTCCTACTTGACCAGTCAAAACTATCATTGGGATTGAGTCTAAGTAAGCAGTTGCAATACCAGTAACTAGATTGGTTGCCCCTGGACCTGATGTTGCAAAGCAAACACCAACTTGCCCACTAGATCTACTAAAACCATCTGCAGCATGTGTTGCTGCTTGTTCATGCCTTACAAGATAATGTTTAATAAATTTCTTGTCTTCCCAAAAAAATAATTCATCATAGATAGGTAATATTGCTCCTCCAGGATATCCAAAAACTGAATGGATTTCACTACGGACTAATGTATCAAAAAGAGCAAATGCTCCAGTATGGAGATATAAACTTTTTTTTTCAATTTCTTGTATATGTTTAAAAAGATCAACTTTTTTTTTATTTGTCTTTTCGACAACACTGAAACTTTGATTATAATAGCTTTTTTCAGGCGTCTGTTGTATCTCAAGTTTAGATGACTTAAATCTTTGGTTGCGATCTAATTCGCCGCGTCGTGAACTACGCCTTTTAAAATAATCCTTTTTAGAATATTTCATTTGGGTATTGCGGAAAGGGCTTTTTGAAAAATAATATATTTGTTGTTCTACTTTTTCTGTTGGTTCTATTTCTTTTGATTTTAATTCTGGTTCAGGGTTTTCCCCATAGTAGGGCATTAAGTTAAAAAATTGTTGGGTTGTCATAAATAAATTATTTTTAAATATAATAAAATAATAAAGTAAGTGTAATAAATTAAGTTACTCTATACTCAGCATTCCTTTTAAAATGCAAAATAAAGTAATTAAGATACTTATTAAAAAAAAAATTATTATTTTCTTATCATTAAACTTTTTCAACTGTTCAATAATAGGTGTTAATAATATTAAAACTAATCCCAGCATTGAAGATATAAAAAATCTTGGATAACGTAATAAATTATCCCAAAAAACCATTTCTTAGTCCTTTTATTTATTTATTTTATTGACACTCTTCTTAATAAAAATTCTATTCCAAAACCAAAATGATTAACATATCACACGTTTAGTTTAGCAAAAATAAAAACTAATTTGTTTTACTATAGCATATAGCTTATAATGTATAATAAAAATTGATATTTCTATTGAGTTCTACAAATGATTATATAGTATTATACTATAACTCTATCTGATATCTGACACAAGTCTTAAAAATTTACAAAAAATAATTTATTTATTTATGACATTACTTATTCTTGGGGGAACCGGAACCTTAGGTCGACAAATTGTTAGGAAAGCTTTAGAGAATGGTTTTCAAGTTCGTTGTATTGTTCGTAATAAAAGAGCCGCGAATTTTTTGAAAGAATGGGGAGCTGAATTAGTTTATGGTGACTTAACAATACCAGAAACTTTACCACTTTCCTTTCAAGGTGTCACAGCTATAATTGATGCATCGACTACAAAACCTGAAGATAATACTGAATTAATACATGTAGATTGGTATGGTAAATTAATCGTAATCGAATTATCAAAATATGCTCAACTAAAACGCTTTATATTCTTATCAATTTTAAATTCAGAGAAGTATCCTTATATAACGTTAATGCAAATGAAATATAGGATAGAAAAGTTTATAAAAAGTTCAACTATACCATTTACTATTTTTAAATATGCTGGCTTTTTCCAAGGACTTATCTACCAATATGCAATACCTATTTTAGAGCAAAAATCTATTTTAGTTACATTAGAATCACCAACAATTGCTTATATAGATACTCAAGATGCTGCATTCTTTTGTATAAAAAGTTTATCCATTAAAGAAACAGAAAATAAAATATTTGCTACTGGAAGCTCTCAAGCTTGGAAATCAGAGGAAATTATTGAACTTTGTGAAAAACTATCTGGGCAAAAGGCAAAAACTCAAACGGTTCCTGTATTTCTTTTAAAAGTTTTTCGACAAATAACAGGGTTTTTTGAGTGGAGCCTTAAAATTAGTGATCGTTTGGCATTTATTGAAGTAATAAATAATACCCAAAACTTTACATCTTCAATCCAAGATACATATGATTTATTAGATATTAATAAAAAAGAAGTATTAGAATTAGATTTTTATTTCCGAGAATACTTTGAAATGATGCTTACTCTTTTAGAAAAATTAAATGCTGGTCAAATCAAAAAAACCCAAACTTCTATCATTTAAAAAATATGAATCATGCTATTTTTGTTGTAAAAGTTATTGAAAAGCCAGTCCATTTAATTTATAAGGAATGTCAATCTATGGAAATAAAAGTAAAATTTCCAGCTCCTCGACAAAAAGATTCTAGGAATGAATTGACACTTTTACTTTGGGGTGATTATAAAGGTGATTTTATAAAATATTATAAAACACAAGATTATTTAATAATCGAAGGTACACTTACATCAAAGGGTTATGCAAATGAGGAAAATGAGATAAAAATTATTGTTAAAAAACTTTATCCATTCTTATTAATATAGAAAAATAATAATATAGGAATGGCTAAAATCTTTTAACATTTATAATTATAATATTGAGCAATAATTAAAGTTGGGTATAAAAAACTTAATAAATTTTCTTATACTTACGTTTAATTATTGTTACAAGAAATAAAAATTAGATTAATCAATTGGACGCATTGAAAGTACAGCTTCTGTTTGGCGGTTTATACCTTTTTCAAAACCTGCAGCTGCAGCTCTTGAACGACCAGAATGCCACCAATGACCTACTAATAAGAAGAAACCTAAGAAAAAGTGAGATGTCGTTAACCAAGATCGAGGTGATACATAGTTTACAGAATTTATCTCAGTAGCTACACCACCAACAGAATTTAAAGACCCTAATGGAGCATGAGTCATATATTCCGCTGCTCGACGTTCTTGCCAAGGTTGGATATCATTTCTGATTTTATTAATATCTAAACCATTAGGACCACGTAAAGGTTCTACCCATGGAGCACGTAAATCCCAAAAACGCATTGTTTCACCACCAAAGATGATCTCACCACTAGGTGATCTCATTAAATATTTTCCTAAACCAGTAGGTCCTTGTGCAGAAGCAATATTTGCACCTAATCGTTGATCTCTAACTAAGAAAGTAAATGCTTGTGCTTGAGAAGCTTCTGGACCAGTAGGACCAAAGAATTCACTTGGGTAAGCAGTGTTGTTATACCATACAAAAATAGAAGCAGTTATCCCCATAATAGATAAAGCTGCTAAACTATAAGATAAATAAGCTTCCCCAGACCAAACAAATGCTCTACGTGCCCATGCAAATGGCTTAGTTACGATATGGAATACACCACCAATAACACAAAGAGCACCTACCCATATATGACCACCTACAAGATCTTCCATATTATCAATTGAAGTAATCCAACCATCACCACCAAATGGTGATTTAAATACATATCCAAAAATAATAAATGGATTTATAGTTGGGTTATCAATAAATCTAACGTCTCCACCACCAGGTGCCCAAGTATCATATAACCCATAGCTAAATAGATTACCTGGCATAGCTCGGAAAGCAAATAGTAAAGCACCTAACCCAAGGAAGATTAAATGGATTCCTAAAATAGATGTCATTTTATTTTTATCACGCCAATCGTAACCGAAAAACGGGAATGATTCTTCTAGTGTATCTGGACCAATTAATGAATGGTAAATACCGCCAAAACCTAGTACAGCTGAAGAAACTAAATGTACAACTCCAACCACAAAGTATGGGTAAGTGCTTACAATTTCTCCACCAGGGCCTACACCCCAACCTAAAGTTGCTAAATGAGGGATTAAAATAAAACCTTGTTCATATAAAGGTTTTTCAGGTATAAAATGAGAAACTTCAAATAATGTCATCGCACCTGTCCAAAAAACCATGATACCTGCATGGGCTACATGTGCACCTAATAATTTACCAGATACGTTAATAAGACGAGCATTACCAGACCACCAAGCAAAACCTGTAGATTCAATGTCTCTACCTGCTACAATATTAAAGGGCGTTTCCACGTGGTAGAACCTCCTCAGGGAATACAAAGTTTTCATGTGGCTGATCTTGTGCAGCCATCCAAGCACGGATACCTTCGTTTAATAAAATATTTTTAGTATAGAATGTTTCAAATTCTGGATCTTCAGCAGCACGAAGCTCTTGTGATACAAAATCATAAGCTCTTAAATTAAGAGCAAGTCCTACAATCCCGATAGCGCTTGTCCATAACCCTGTTACAGGTACAAAAAGCATAAAGAAATGTAACCAACGCTTATTTGAAAAAGCTACTCCAAAAATTTGTGACCAAAAACGGTTAGCTGTTACCATAGAATAAGTTTCTTCTGATTGTGTTGGTGTAAATGCACGGAAAGTATTCGCAGCATCTCCATCTTCAAATAGAGTATTTTCTACAGTAGCACCATGGATAGCACATAATAATGCCCCACCTAAGATACCAGCCACACCCATCATATGGAATGGGTTTAATGTCCAGTTATGGAACCCTTGTAAAAATAATAAAAAACGGAATATCGCCGCTACTCCAAAACTTGGAGCAAAAAACCAACTCGCTTGTCCTAATGGATATAATAAGAAAACAGAAACAAAAACTGAAATTGGTCCAGAAAAAGCTATCGCGTTATAAGGACGAATCCCAACTAAACGAGCAATTTCAAACTGACGTAAGCAAAACCCAATTAAGGCGAATGATCCATGTAGTGCTATAAAAGCCCACAGACCACCAATTTGGAACCAACGTGTGAAATTACCCTGAGCTTCTGGTCCCCATAAAAGTAAAAGGGAATGCCCCATACTATTAGCTGGTGTTGAAACTGCTGCAGTTAAAAAATTACAACCTTCTAAATATGAAGTTGCTAATCCATGTGTGTACCATGAAGTAACAAAAGTTGTTCCAGTAAACCAGCCCCCAAGTGATAAATAAGCGCAAGGAAATAAAAGTAATCCTGACCAACCTACAAAAACAAAACGATCTCTTTTTAACCAGTCATCTACAAGGTCAAATAACCCACTACGCTCTGTTTGTCCAATTGCAATAGTCATACGTTAATTACTAAGTATTAACTGCAAGGAATAATAAAGTAGATAATAGAAAATTTTTAAATAAAATGATTAATATCAGACTTACCTAATCAGCTAATTTATTTTTGTTATAAAATACTTAAAACTTTTTTTTATTGTTATTAAAATAGGTAAGATATTTTGATATATATATATATAAATATCAAAATAATATTTCTTATTGACCTAATATTGTATAATTTTTTTACTCTAAGGAATAAATAGAAAAATTCAATAAACTAATAATTAAAGAAGCTCCCCAGGTAGGATTTGAACCTACGACCAATCGGTTAACAGCCGATTGCTCTACCACTGAGCTACTGAGGAATTATCTTTGTTGTAACTAACGACTTATTATACATTCTATTTACTTAATTAATAATCTCTTTAAAGTAGATCAAATTAGAACTATATTATTTATTTCTTTTTTAGTTAAACTTACCTGAAAACTTTTTAATTAAATCTTTAAAATTAAAGATTTAATTAAATACCAAGCTATAATTATGTTTTGATAATTTCTAAATAGTTTTTTATTATTAGTGAATGACAGGTTTTAACCAATCGTAACCTTTTTCTTCCAATAAATTTGCTAGACTAGCATCACCTGTTTTAATAATTTGTCCATCTTGCATAACATGAATAAAGTCTGGTCGTATATATTCTAATAATCTTTTATAGTGGGTAATCAGAATAACACTTTTACTTTTATTTTCCATTAGTGTATTAATTGTTTCAGAGATAGATTTCAATGCATCAATATCTAGGCCTGAATCGGTCTCATCAAGGATTCCTAATTTTGAGTCTAATAAAGCAAACTGTAGAATTTCATTTCGTTTTTTCTCTCCTCCTGAAAATCCTTCATTTACATTTCTAGAAATAAAACTTTCATCCAATTTAACCATTTTTAATTTTTCTCTTAGCAATTCATAAAAAAACAAGGGATTTACTTTTGGTAAATTCATTGAGACTTGTTTTGCATTATAAATCGCTTGAAGAAATTCTTGATTATCTACTCCAGCAATCTCTACTGGGTACTGGAATGCTAAGAATAAACCTAAATGAGAGCGTAAATCTGGATCCAAATCACAAATATTTTGTCCTTGGAATAAAATTTCTCCTTCTGTTACCTCATAAGATGGGTGGCCAGCAATTATTTTTGAAAGAGTACTCTTTCCAGAACCATTTGTTCCCATTATAGCATGTATTTCTCCCTCAAAAACAGATAGATTAACTCCTTTTAAAATTTTATTATCATTAATGTTTGCATGTAAATTTTTAATTTCTAAAAGTGGGACTTTATTATTTTGGATCATCCTACGCTCCCTTCTAATTTTATACGTAATAAATGCTCAACTTCTGAAGCAAACTCAATAGGTAACTCATCAAAAACAACTTTACAAAAACCAGTTAATATTAATGTAACAGCATCTTCCGCATTAATACCCCTCTGTAATAAATAAAAAAGCTGTTCTTCCCCAACTTTTGAAGTGGAAGCTTCATGTTCTATTTTAGAAGTTGAGTTTTGTACTTGTATATAGGGGAAAGTATTTGCTTGAGCATCGGCACCAAATAAAAGCGAATCGCATTGAGAAAAATTTCTACTATTTAAAGCTTTTGTACCGATTTTAACTAACCCACGATAACTATTTTTTGAATAACCGCCAGATATTCCTTTCGAAATTATTTGGCTTTTTGTATTAGAACCAACATGAATCATTTTAGTACCTGTATCAGCTTGCTGCATATTAGTTGTTAAAGCTACTGAATAGAATTCCCCTTGAGATTTATTACCAATTAAAACACAACTAGGGTATTTCCAAGTAATAGCAGATCCTGTTTCAACTTGTGTCCACGATATTTTCGAGTTTTCTCCTATGCATAACCCACGTTTCGTTACAAAGTTATAAATCCCGCCTATCCCATTTTTATCACCTGCATACCAATTTTGCACCGTTGAGTATTTTATTTCTGCATTTTTTAACGCAATTAACTCTACAATAGCAGCATGTAATTGATTAGTATCATATTGCGGAGCTGTACACCCTTCAAGATAACTAACATAACTTCCTTCTTCTGCTACGATTAGGGTACGTTCAAATTGTCCTGCTTCCTTATTATTAATACGGAAATATGTTGATAACTCTAATGGGCATTTTAAATTTTTTGGAATATAACAGAATGACCCATCTGTAAATGCAGCTGAATTTAATGCAGCAAAAAAATTATCTCCGGAAGGTACTACGGTCCCTAAAAACTGTTTTACTAAATGGGGATAAATTTTAATAGCTTCTGAAATAGGACAAAAAATAACCCCATATTTTTCTAATTCTTCTTTAAATGTCGTTGCAATTGAGATACTATCAAAAACTGCATCTACTGCAACGTTTGATAAACGTTTTTGTTCATTTAATGATATCCCTAGTTTATCAAAGGTATCCCTTATTTCTGGGTCAACTTCATCTAAATTAGCTAAAGTTTTTTTTGTTTTTGGGGCAGAATAATAAACAATTTTTTGGTAGTCCATTTCCAAAAAATCTAATTTAGCCCAACCTGGACTTTTCATCTTTCGCCACTTTTTTAATGCTCCTGTTCGAAAGTGGAACATATAATCAGGTTCATTATTTTTTTTAATAATATTTCTTATTATATTTTCATTTAAACCTGGTGGAAGAGTTTCAGTTTCAATATCAGTAGAAAACCCATATTTATATGGTTGGTTTACAAGTTGTTGCAATGTAGCATTTGTTTCATTCATATTTATCGCTCCAAAAATTAAATATAGATAAGATTATTTATTATAACTTTTTTTAAACTTTAAAAAACGTTTATATAATTTTTATTAGTTAAGAACAAATAGTAGTTTCTAATTACTATAAAATTTATATTATGAGGTTAAAAAAAGTCAAATTTCTTTTTCTTTAACCATCTAAAATTTCAATTTTATTATTATATCGATTATTAGATTACTAGTTAAGCCATAGCACTTAACCTTTTTCATTAATCAATATAACCCTAGACGGTCTTTCGTGAATTAATAACTATTTAACGTTTAACTTCAACACATCTTTGAAAAACAAATCGATTATTATTATTATTTGTTGTAAGAACTTTTGATCTAACAAAACCTAAATCAAGAGCTTGATGTATTGTTTCAGAATAACCGTAGTTTAACTCAAGTTTTTTTAAAAAGGTACTAATTATTTCTTTTTGTGTCCAAGATTGTGAATCTGTAATTATATCATAAGATAAGTTATTAGATTTAAAAGCTAAATAATTCTGATAAGAATTTTCGTATATACTAGATTTTAAATTTTTTGAAAAAATTACAGGAACCTCAATATTATTATTATTATTATGTTCTACGTAAGGATATCCAAGTTTATTTATAACTTTTTTTAATACATTGGAATTTGTATATTTCGTTTTAATAGATGTGTAGTGAGACATTTTATTCTATTTTGTTTGAAATCTTATTAATAAGCTAAAAGATTTGTGTATATTTACATATACTAAGGATACTAAATCTTTTAAAGAGCGTCAAGATCCTTATTCTAAATTATAATTGTTAATTTAAACTAATTGAGCAGACTAAGAAGGTTTTGGTCTTTATCCATTAAACGATGAGCCCATTAGGGTAACCAAGTAAAAATTGGGCAGTACTGGACTTGAACCAGTGACCCTCTGCTTGTAAGGCAGACGCTCTACCACTGAGCTAACTGCCCTTAATCTTCCTTTCTCTATATACATAATACAACATAACTATCTTTGTTAATAACATTTTGGGCCAATAGAATATTATTATATTGTTAACTCCAAAAATAATGTTCTAAAAGCTACACTAAATAAATTGAAGATGCCGATAAAATAGTTCCTATTTAAAATAAATAATTATATATATAATTATTACTATAAGAACGAATTCTTATCATTAATTATTAATTAACTAAAAATAAAATATAACGTATAAATAATTTTTAGCTGGTGAAAGGACTTGAACCTTCAACCTACTGATTACAAATCAGTTGCTCTACCAATTGAGCTACACAAGCATTTATTTGTTAACTTTAAACATAAATTTTACACTCATAATTGAATTTATAAAAATTGTTCTTTTAAATTGAGATATCGAGGGTGAATGACGGGACTTGAACCCGCGGATGGCGGAATCACAACCCACTGCCTTAACCACTTGGCTACACCCACCTTGATACCTATAATATACTGTATAAATATACTAATGAAAAATTAAATAAATGAAAATAAATTTTTTTTTATTACTTGTGTCTTTAAACGGTTGCGAATATAAAGTATATATGACGCAACCTTCTCAAGTATTTGATCTTATAGAATTCTTCAACCATCAAAAAGAGCTTGTTATAATCCAGCATAACGGAAAAATTCATAATTATTTAAATAAAAATCCTCAATATGTAAGACAAAAAGATAAAATTGAAATTATTACAATTGTTGGTGGTGGTTAACGAATTAACTTTCTAAAGTTACCGAAATTCTACCTCGTTCTGTATCTTTATAAATAATTTTTATCCGTATCTGATGACCAAGCTTGTATAACAAAGAAAGATTTGATGTTTTATTAGGTTTTTGTGAAATTTCAGAAATATGTAAGAAACATTTTATTCCTAAAACATTCATAAAAATACCAAAGTCTCTTATAGAGGTAATATTACCTAGATAGCTTTCTCCAATGGACAAATTTTTATTTACTTTACTAAAAATAGCTAACCTTGAACTAACATGAGCAATATGAAAAGAATCTTTAACTTCAAGAAATTTAAATGGCATAAAAAGATTTTTATTATTTGTCCTTAAATAATATTTAGGAATATTTGAGTTTAACACAAAAAACCTCAAGCCATTAAAAATTACTAGCTTTCCCTTTCCTAGTGATCTTTCAATTTTGGCATAAATAGTCATATTTGTAAAATCAATTTGTCTTAGACGATTCCATAAGTAAATTGATTCTAACCGTTTTAAAGAAACAATTATCCGGCTATGATTATTAGTAATATCAAGAATTAAAAATTCACCAACAAAATTGGTATTTAAGAATTCACGTGGATCTATTGTAGGAGAAATAGAAATTTCTTTTAATGGTAAAAAACATATTTGTTCCAGTCCAAGATCAACTAAAGCATAATTAGACTCTACCCCTATTATAATACCAGCTAATATATCGTTTTTTTTTATTTGGTAACTATACTTTGATAAAATGAGACCAAATTTATTAAAATCAAATTTTGATGTGACGGTAGGTAACGGCATAATTTTTTCTTTATTTGTTTGGTAATAAGAATCGATATATACAAAATTTATTTTTGAAATTTTATATCATAATGTTTTTCTAAGTAAAATATGATAGGATTAATGAGCTCTTCTACTTCATCACTAGATAATGTTCGATTTTTAGATTGAAATTGTAATTTAAAACTTAAACTACAATAGCCTTTTTTTATCGGCTCCTTTGAGTAGTAATCGAATAAACTTACAGATTTCAATAACGGTTGTCCAAATGTGGAAATTATTTGTTCAATTTCATGAGAAAATATAGATTTTTTTACTATAAAACTTAAATCGACATTAGAAATGGGATATGAAGAATATGGCAAATAATTAATCAAAGTCTTGCTCTGCGAAAAACGATTTAATACTTCTATATCCATTTCAAATAAATAAATTTTTCTATTTATATTATTCTTCAAAGCTAAGGTTGGGTGTATTTGCCCGAAAACCCCCAATTTTTGATTCCCTATAAATAACTCAGTGGTAAGATTAGGATGGAATTTTGTTGCATAATTAGTTGCTGGGTTCCAATAAATTGATACTGAGATATTTAATTTTTCGAAAAGATTTTCAAGAAGGCCTTTGGCTTCAAACCAATTTATAGTTGAATTTTCGCTACCCCAATTTGAACGGAAATTTTTACCTCCAAAAACTCCACTAATAACCTCTACTTCTTTTTTATCTCCATCTATTAAAAGCTTATAAACTCTACCTAATTCAAAAGTCTCAAAGCTTTTCCCAATATTTTTTTGGTTAAACTGTATTTTTTCTATCAAACCTTCCACTAAGCTTAATCTTAAAACAGACGATTCGTTAAACAGGGGGTTTTTTAATCTTATTTCATCTTCAGAATTTTTCTTCATCAGTATAGAATGAATACTTTCATTAAAACCTAAATTTATAAAATAGTTCCTTAATCGTCTTTTAAGTTTTTCAATTTTGGTCAAATAACCTATTTGATGATTGCTTAAAGTTAAAGGTTCAAACTTATTAAACCCAATAGTTCTTACAACTTCTTCTATGACATCTACTTCTCTCTCAATATCAAGTCTTCTGGTTAAAGGAATAAATAAATAGCAATTTTCATCTGTTTCAAAACGAACTTTAAAATTAAGCAATTTTAAATTTGTTAGTATTTGGGAATTACTTAACTCAATATTTGTATTAGAAGGTCCCGTTAATCTCTTTAGATTTTCATAAACGATTTTTATTTTTTTTTCAGATTGTTTTACATATCTAGAAAGTAAAGAAGAGTTGTTTTTTAAGCTAAAAAAAAGATTTTTATTAATACTCGTCTGTTCAAACTTTATATTCTGTGTCCAAAATATATGCATTAATCGTAAATGGGCTTGTTCAATTAAATTTAAGTCGGTTTGTTTCTCCAGTTTTATTGAATAATCAGTTCTTAGACCCAGAATTTTTGATGATTTTTTAATTTTTTTTGACTCGTATAAACCATATTGAAGTATTACATATGAAGTATCTGTGTTTACAAGAGTATGATAATTTTGAATTAAACCCGCTATAGAAACCATTTTATTATTAATATTTAAAACTAAAACATTGTTAGTTAATTCTATTGTTTTTGATTCTTCTATAGGGAATAAAGACTTTTCTTTGGCATAATTAGGAACGAAAACTATCTCTGAAGTTGCTGTAAGGTCCTGTAAGGTTTCAAGGTCATACACAAAAAAAACTTGTCCCGTCTCTAATAGTAAATAATTTATAGTATCGATAACATTATTAACAGGTTTAAACCCCATTAATAATAATCGCTTTTTTATCCAATAAGGAGATTCTTTTATTCTTAGCTTTTGACTTTTTATATTGAATAAAGTCACGCAGTCATCAGAATGTAATAGATTCTCGCTCGTTAAATTTTTTATAACGTTACTAAAAGATTTTTTTTGTAAATAACGTTCCCATAAAGAGTATTCCCATCTCAATATTCTATAATGTTTAAAACATTCCAAATTTTTACTTTTTGATAAGTTTCTATAATTAATCCTCTGACTATAAAAACCTTTGATTGAATTTAACGTTTTTTTATAAGAATTTAATAAAATTAAGGATTTTATATTGGCAGGTGTTTGCAAAAATAAATTAGAATTAAAAAGAGCAATTATTTCATTTATTAACCCTCTCATATTTGACACATCGGCCCTATTTGCTGTAAAACTAATATCTAAAATAAGGTCGTTACTTTTAAAATATTTTTTCTTATCTATACTTTCAATTTCAAAACCCGCAAGAGTTAACCTATTGATCAAATCAATTAAAGTTAAATTTTGTAGACCTATTAGCTCCTGTACCCATTTTAAAGAAATATACATAAAATTTTATAATCATTAAAAAATAGATCGATAGATACATATATGTGATAATCTTAGCCCAATTGCATTTTTAAATTGAATTAGCCAAAGATATAAGTTTGTTTAAGCCCTAGTAAACGTCAAATTATTCTCATCTGAATACCTTTCCATAAATCTCATAAAACGATCCCATGCCTCAGCATTTTTCATAATATAAAGTGCTTGAAGTGTCTTTGGTTTCCCTTCAATAAACTTAGCATTAAGATCTTTTGTACTTAATGTCCCTTCCTTATCAATTAAAAACATTCCTGTTATTTCGCTTTCTGGATTAACTACTGTATAAAATAGACTAGCATCTTCAAAAATAAAAGTTGCCGTACCTGTAGTCCCATCTGTTGACCGTGTTATATTAATAGTAGGTATAGTAGTTTCTTCAACCCCGTTAATAAATTGTATTATAGCTTTCATAATGCTCCTAATTAAATTATTACTATTATTCTAATATTTTTATAAATAATAGAGAACTATATATGATTAAAAAAAAAAAAACAACCCAAATAGAAATAAGTATCTAAAATTTGACTTTTTTATGAAGTTAAACTATAAGATGATTGTATTAACTCAAAAAAAATAATACCAATACTAGTAGTAACAATTATTATTGTTACTAAAAAAGATAATAATAAATTATTATATATAATCTATGCGAAAAAAAACAATTCAAGTGATTTTAACTAAAGATGTTCAGAAATTAGGGAAACACGGTACTCTTATTAAAGTTAAACCAGGATATATTAGGAATTACCTAATTCCTTTAAAGCTTGGTAAAATAGCAACACCTAGCTTAATTAACCAATTTGAATTACAACAAAAAGAATCAGAAGTAAAACAAATACAATTTAGTAAAAAGTGTATTATTAATAAAGACTTATTAGAAAATTCTGGTAAATTTATAATTAAGAAAAAAATATCAGAAAATGGTATTTTTTATGGTAAAATCACAAAAAAACATATATTAGATTTAATAATAGATAACGTCGATTTAACTATAGATTTATCTAAAAACCAATTGGAACTACCTGATATGAAAGAACTAGGGGAATATGTTATTGAAATAATTTTAACAACAGATGTTATAGCTAAAATTAATATCGAAATATTACCAGAATAGAATATTGTGGAAAAGAGGGACTTAGAATTATCTGACTTAGAAACAATACTCCCTTATAACCTATTAGCTGAGAAACTAGTTCTAGGAAGTATTTTAACAATACCTGAAGCGATTTTCTTGGTTAGTGAAAAATTACCCATTGAAGCTTTTTATTTAAAGACTCATCAAATTATTTATAAGGCTCTATTAATACTTTATGCAGAAGGTAAAACAATTGATTATATAAATTTAATTACATGGACCCAAGATAATGGTTTTTTAACAAAAATTGGTGGAGCACATGTAATTATAAACCTTTTAAATCAA